ATTTATAATTAAAAAAAAAATAAAAAAAAAATTTTTAAAAAATTATAAATAATAATTTTAATAATTAAAATTAGTATAATAATATAGAAAATAAAAAAATTAATAATTTTTATATTATTATTAAATTTTTGTATAAATATATTAATTTATAAATATATAATATATTTATAAAATTTTAAATTAAATTTAAAATGATATATCGAATGATATATTTTTTAAATTTAATTTAAAATTTTCATTATATTATTTATAACTATTAAAAAATTTATAATTAATATATAAATATATTTTTTTTGATTTAAATATATACATACATATATATATATATATATAAATATTTTAATATATATATATATATTTTTACTCTTATACATCTAATAATATATAGATTTTTGATATTTATAAACTGAGCTATTATTTATATAAATTAGGGTTTTTTTAGAAATATTAATTGATTTATAATTAATATTAATATTATTTATATAATGTATATATAAATAATTTATATATATATATATTTTATTTTATATAATAAATAAATTGGGGATTATTTAAAATAAAATTGTGTGTATATATGTATATATATATATTATTTTCTAATTTAGGTTACTTAAATAAATTATTTAATTTAATAATATATTTAAATATTAATTATTTAATTTAGTATTAATTTTTATTATTTAAAAAGTAAAATAAAATAAAAATTATTTATTTATTATAAAATAATTTATTGTTTAAAAGTTTTATTTTAGCTTAAAAATTTATTTTTAATTTATATTATATGTAAATTTTTGTGTGATTTTATATTTGTTTAAAAAATAAATATTATTTAATTATTTGCAATAATTAATATTATTAATTAAAGAAATTTAAAAATAGAAATATTAATTAATATTGACAAAATTTGTGCCAGCAGTTGCGGTTATACAAATAATATAAGTAAATTTTATTAATAGAAGTTAAATTGTTAATTTTTGAAAAAAATAATTAATTTATTAGGTGAAATTTTAAATTAATACAATTTTTAATAAAAAAAAATAATTGAAGCTGTAAAATTTTAAAAAAAAACTAGGATTAGATACCCTATTATTTAAAATAAAAATAAATTTATTTGAGTAGTATTAGATATATTCTTGAAACTTAAAAAATTTGGCGGTATTTTAGTCTATTCAGAGGAACTTGTTTTGTAATCGATAATCCGCGATGTACCTTACTTAAAATTGTAATTCAATTTATATATCGTTGTTATTAGAATATTTTATAAGAATAATAATTTTCTATAATTTATATAAAAATTAATATCAAATCAAGGTGTAGTTTATTTTTAAGTATAAATGAGTTACAATAAAATTTATTTATGTGAATTTAAATATGAAAAATTTAATGAAATTGGATTTGATAGTAAAATTATAAAGATTAATAATTTGATTTTAGCTCTAAAATATGTACATATCGCCCGTCGCTCTTGTTATTAAAATAAGATAAGTCGTAACATAGTAGATGTACTGGAAAGTGTATCTAGAATCAATTTAAAGCTTATTTAGTAAAGTATTTCATTTACATTGAAAAGATTTTTGTGCAAATCAATATAAATTGATTAATAATTATTTATTAATTTTTTTTTTAAAAAAATTTTAATATTTAAAATAATAATAAAATTAAAAAGTTTAAGTATTTTATAAAGAAAAAATAATTTTAATAATAGTTTATTAGTATTGTGAAATAAAATTGAAATATAATGAAAAATTTTTATTTTAAAAGAAAATTTTATTTATTGTATCTTGTGTATCAGAGTATATTAAATAAAAAATATTTATATATTTTTCTCGATTTTAAAAGATTTAATAAATTATAAATGTTAATGTGATAAAATTATATTTAATAATTTATTAGAAATGAAATGTTATTCGTTTTTAAAGGTATCTAGTTTTTTAAGAAATAAATTTAATTTAATATTCAAAATTTACTTATTTATTTATTTTAATTAAGTAATTTTTGAAATTTAATATTTTATGGGATAAGCTATAAAATAAATTTTTATAAATAATAAATAGATTTAAAATTTAATATGTTTAAAAGTATCAATTTTTATTAAGTTTGTTATAAATTAATTTTTTTAATAAATTATTTATTATATTTTAATTTTTTATTAAAATATTTATTTTAATATTAAAAATAAAGTAATAATGATATAATTAGTATATAATTTTTGTATAAATATATTTTAAATTGAAAAGTTTATGTAAAGAATTCGGCAAAAATAATGTTCGCCTGTTTAACAAAAACATGTCTTTTAGAAATTAATTTAAAGTCTGACCTGCCCACTGAATTTTTTTAAATGGCCGCAGTATATTAACTGTGCAAAGGTAGCATAATCATTAGTCTTTTAATTGAAGGCTGGAATGAATGGTTGGACGAAATATTAACTGTTTCATTTAAATTTATAATAGAATTTTATTTTTTAGTCAAAAAGCTAAAATAAATTTAAAAGACGAGAAGACCCTATGAATCTTTATATATGTTATATTTTAATTTTGTAGATTATTTTAATTATAATATTAATTATATATTTTATTGGGGTGATATTAAAATTTAAATAACTTTTAAAATTTAAATCATTAATTTATGAATAAATGATCCATTTTTAATGATTAGAAATTTAAGTTACTCTAGGGATAACAGCGTAATTTTTTTGGAGAGTTCATATCGATAAAAAAGATTGCGACCTCGATGTTGGATTAAGAAATAATTTTAGGTGTAGCCGTTTAAATTTAAAGTCTGTTCGACTTTTAAAATCTTACATGATCTGAGTTCAAACCGGCGTAAGCCAGGTTGGTTTCTATCTTTAATAAATTAATATATTTTAGTACGAAAGGATTGAATATATAAATAATTATATTTTTATTTATTTGAATATAATTAATAGATAGTAAAAGCTATTTTGGCAGATTAATGTAATAAATTTAGAATTTATAGATGTAATTTATATTACAAATAGTACTTGTTTTATATAGAAATTATTTTATTTTTAATTATAAGTTTAATATTAATTATTTGTGTATTAGTAAGTGTTGCTTTTTTAACATTGTTAGAACGAAAGGTTTTAGGATATATTCAAATTCGTAAGGGTCCTAATAAGGTTGGATTAATAGGAATTCCTCAACCTTTTTGTGATGCAATTAAATTATTTACAAAAGAACAAACTTATCCTTTATTATCTAATTATATTTCATATTATTTTTCTCCTGTTTTTTCATTATTTTTATCTTTATTATTATGAATATGTATACCTTTTTTTATTAAATTATTTTCTTTTAATTTAGGTTTATTATTTTTTATGTGTTGTACAAGTTTAGGTGTTTATACAGTTATAATTGCTGGTTGATCTTCTAATTCTAATTATGCTTTATTAGGAAGTTTACGGTCTGTTGCTCAAACAATTTCTTATGAAGTTAGTTTAGCTTTGATTTTATTATCTTTTATTTTTCTTATTAATAATTATAATATATTAAATTTTTATTATTATCAAAAATATCTATGATTTTTTTTTATATTATATCCTTTAGTTTTTATTTGATTAACAATTTCTTTAGCTGAAACTAATCGAACACCTTTTGATTTTGCAGAAGGTGAATCAGAATTAGTTTCTGGATTTAATGTTGAATATAGAAGAGGAGGGTTTGCATTAATTTTTTTATCAGAATATGCAAGAATTTTATTTATGAGAATGTTATTTTCTTTAATTTTTTTAGGAGGAGATGTATTTAATTTTTTTTTTTATTTTAAATTAATATTTATTTCATTTATATTTATTTGAGTTCGAGGAACTTTACCTCGATTTCGTTATGATAAATTAATATATTTAGCTTGAAAAAGCTTTTTGCCTTTTTCTTTAAATTATTTATTATTTTATGTAGGATTAAAAATTTATTTATTTATTTAGTTTACATAATTTTTATTAGTAAAGTTAATAGAAAATTTTAGTTTCTATATTATGTTTTCAAAACATATGCTTATTCAAGCTCATTAACTTTTTTTTAATTTAATTTAATAAATTATCTCATCATTTTGAAATTAAAGGATTTACAAGATAATATAAAAAATAAAGTACTGTTAAAATTTGACCAATAATAACAAATGGATTTTCTACTGGACGAGCTCCAATTCATGTTAATAAAATTACAATTGTTACTATATATCAAAATAAAATTTGATTAATAGGATAAAATTCAATACCTCGGAATTTTATTAAATTATAAAATGGTATAATTATTAAAATAGCAATTGATATTACTAGTGCAATTACTCCTCCTAATTTATTTGGAATAGATCGTAAAATAGCATAAGCAAATAAAAAATATCATTCAGGTTGAATATGAGCAGGTGTTACTAATGGATTAGCAGGAATAAAATTATCTGGGTCTCCTAATAGGTATGGATTTCATAATGTTAATATTGTTAATAATATTAATAAGACAATAAATCCTACAATGTCCTTATAACTAAAATAAGGATGAAATGGAATTTTATCTAAATTTGAATTTAATCCAATAGGATTATTTGATCCAGTTTGATGTAAAAATAATAAATGAATTATTACTATTGCTAATACAATAAAAGGTAAAATAAAGTGAAATGTAAAAAATCGAGATAATGTTGGGTTATCAACTGAAAATCCTCCTCAAATTCATTGAACTAAGTCTGTTCCTAAGTATGGAATTGCTGATAATAAATTAGTAATTACTGTTGCTCCTCAAAAAGATATTTGTCCTCATGGAAGAACATACCCTATAAAAGCTGTTGCTATTACTAAAAATAAAATAATTACTCCACTTAATCATGTTGGTGTAAATAAATATGATCCATAATATATTCCTCGTCCAATATGTAAATAAATACAAATAAAGAAAAATGATGCACCATTAGCGTGTAATGTTCGTAATAATCAACCATAATTTACATTTCGACAAATATGATCTACACTATTAAAAGCTATATTAATGTCTGCAGTATAATGTATTGCTAAAAATAATCCAGTTAAAATTTGAATAATTAAACATAATCCTAATAGAGATCCAAAATTTCATCAAACAGAAATATTTGATGGAGATGGTAAATCTACTAATGCATTATTTATAATTTTAAAAATAGGGTGGGAAGTTCGTATTGGTTTGTTCATTAGTTTATTGATCGAATAGGTCCATAAAATAGTTTTGTAATTTTAATAGAAGCAATTATTGTAATTAATAAGTAATTAATTAATAAAATTGTAATTATATTTGTTGGATAATTATATAATTTAATTAAATTTAATGAATTTTCTGAAATATAAGAATTTAAATTTGAAATTATATTTATTTCATTATTTATTGAATTAAATGTAATTAATATTTTATCTATAAAAAAAATTATAATTATTAATAATATTAATGAAATAACTGAAATAACTGTTATTTTTATAGATAGAGCAAATATTTCATTTGAAGCTAATGATGTTATGTAAATAAATAAAACTAATATTCCTCCTACTATAATTAAAAATAAAATATAAGAAAATCAAAATCTTTTAGTTATTAAACCTGTAATACATGATACTATTACTGTTTGAATTAAAAGTATTAAACCTATACTTAATGGATGATTTATTTGTAAAAAAATAAATCTGAAAATTAAGGTTAATCTATATAATGAAAGTTGTATGATATCAAGAAATAGTTTAATTTAAAATATTAATTTTGGAGATTAATGATAAAGATATTTCTTTTTTCTTGAAGTTTAAAAAGAATTTATTCTTATTTTTGATTTACAAGACCAATGTTTTTATTAAACTATTAAAACTAATGATAATATTTATTAATTGAGGTATACCTTTTTTTTTGATAATTATAGGAGTATTTAGATTTATTTCTAATCGAAAGCATTTATTATCAATATTATTAAGTTTAGAATATATTGTATTATCATTATTTTATATATTATTTATTTATTTAAATATAATAAATTATGAAAATTATTTTAGTATAGTATTTTTAACTTTTAGTGTATGTGAAGGTGTTTTAGGATTGTCTATTTTAGTATCAATAATTCGTACATATGGAAATGATTATTTTCAATCATTTAGTATTTTACAATGTTAAAAATTTTATTTATATTAATATTTATTTTTTTTTTTTGTTTTATAAAAAATATATTTTGAATGGTTCAAAATATATTATTTATTGTTAGATTTATTTTAATTATTTTAAATTATTTTAGAAATTATTGAGTAGGTATTTCATATTTTTTAGGTATGGATTTATTATCTTATGGAATGGTTTTATTAAGTTTTTGAATTTGTACATTAATATTTATAGCTAGTGATTCAATTAATAAATATGGAAATTATAAAAATTTATTTTTATTAAATGTAATAATTTTATTATTTTTGTTAGTATTAACATTTATGAGAATAAATTTATTTATATTTTATTTATTTTTTGAAAGTAGTTTAATTCCTACATTATTTTTAATTTTGGGTTGAGGATATCAACCTGAACGTTTACAAGCAGGTATATATTTATTATTTTATACTTTATTAGTTTCTTTGCCTATATTAATTATTGTATTTTATTTATATAATAGATTAAATACAATAAGTTTTTATTTAATAAATAATTTTGATTTTGAGTACATTATTATATATTTATTTTTAATTATACCTTTTTTAGTGAAAATACCTATATTTTTAGTTCATTTATGATTACCTAAGGCTCATGTAGAAGCTCCTGTTTCTGGTTCAATAATTTTAGCTGGAATTATATTAAAATTAGGAGGTTATGGATTATTACGAGTATTTAGTTTTTTACAATTTTTAGGAGTAAAATATAATTATTGATTTATTAGAATTAGATTAGTTGGAGGAGTTTTAGTTAGTTTAATTTGTTTACGTCAAACAGATTTAAAGGCTTTAATTGCTTATTCTTCAGTAGCTCATATAGGAATTGTTTTAAGAGGTTTAATAACTTTAACATATTGAGGAATTTCTGGTTCTTATACATTAATAATTGCTCATGGATTATGTTCTTCTGGATTATTTTGTTTGGCTAATATTAGTTATGAACGATTAGGAAGACGAAGTTTATTAATTAATAAGGGGTTATTAAATTTTATACCTTCTATAACATTATGATGATTTTTATTATGTTCAGCTAATATAGCTGCTCCTCCTACTTTAAATTTATTAGGAGAAATTACATTGTTAAATAGAATTGTAAGTTGATCTTGAATTACAATATTTATATTAATTTTTTTATCTTTTTTTAGAGCTGCTTATACTTTATATTTATATGCTTATAGTCAACATGGAAAGTTATATTCTGGTGTTTATTCATTTAGAGGAGGGTTAAATCGTGAATATTTATTATTATTTTTACATTGATTTCCTTTAAATTTATTAGTTTTAAAGTCTGAAATAAGTTTATTATGATTATAATTTAAATAGTTTAATTAAAATATTGATTTGTGGTGTCGATGATATGAATTTATTCATTTTAAATTGTGAAATATTTATCAATTTGTATTATTAATTTTTTTATTTTAATTTCTATTAGAATTACTTTATTATTATTTTCATTTTATTTTATTTTAAATGAGTTAGTTTTTTTTTTAGAATGAGAAGTTGTTTCAATAAATTCTATAAGAATTGTAATAACTTTTTTATTTGATTGAATAAGTTTAATATTTATATCTTTTGTTTTATTTATTTCTTCTTTAGTAATTTATTATAGAAAGGAGTATATAAGTTCTGATGTTAATATTAATCGATTTATTATATTAGTATTATTATTTGTTTTTTCAATAATAATATTAATTATTAGTCCTAATTTAGTAAGAATTTTATTAGGATGAGATGGATTAGGTTTAGTTTCTTACTGTTTAGTTATTTATTTTCAAAATGTAAAATCTTTTAATGCTGGTATATTAACAGCTTTATTAAATCGAATTGGAGATGTTGCATTATTAATAGCAATTGCATGAATATTAAATTATGGAAGATGAAATTATATTTATTATTTAGAATTTATAAAAAATGATATAGAAATAATGATTGTTGGAAGTTTAGTTATATTAGCTGCTATAACTAAAAGAGCTCAAATTCCTTTTAGTTCATGATTACCTGCGGCTATGGCAGCACCTACTCCAGTTTCTGCTTTAGTTCATTCTTCAACTTTAGTTACAGCTGGTATTTATTTATTAATTCGATTTAATTTATTATTAGTTAATACTATAATATCTCAATTATTATTATTATTAGCTGGGTTAACTATATTTATATCTGGATTAGGGGCTAATTTTGAATTTGATTTAAAAAAAATTATTGCTTTATCAACTTTAAGACAATTAGGTTTAATAATAATAATTTTATCAATAGGGTATGAAAAATTAGCTTTTTTTCATTTATTAACTCATGCTTTATTTAAGGCATTACTTTTTATATGTGCTGGGGCTATTATTCATAATATAAATAATTCACAGGATTTACGTTTAATAGGAGGATTAAGAATTTATATGCCTTTAACATCATCTTGTTTTAATGTAGCAAATTTAGCTTTATGTGGTATACCTTTTTTAGCTGGATTTTATTCAAAGGACTTAATTTTAGAAGTTGTTTCTTTAAGAATAGTAAATTTATTTATTTATTTTCTTTTCTTTTTTTCTACTGGATTAACTGTTTGTTATTCTTTACGTTTAGTTTATTATTCAATAACAGGAGATTTAAATTGTAGAGCATTAAATGTTTTAAATGATGAAGGTTGAATTATATTAAAGGGAATATTTGGTTTAATAATTATAAGAATTATTGGAGGTAGAATGTTAAGTTGATTAATTTTTTTAACTCCTTATACAATTTGTTTACCTTATTATTTAAAATTTATAACTTTATTTGTATGTATTGTTGGTGGATTTACAGGTTATTTAATATCAAAAATTTCTTTATTTTTTATTAATAAATCTTTAAATAATTATTATTTAAGAATGTTTGCTGGTTCAATATGATTTATACCGTATATTTCTACTTATGGTATTATTAATTATTCATTAAAATTAGGAATAAATGTAGTTAAAAATTTTGATCAAGGATGATCAGAATTTATGGGTAGACAAAATTTATATAAGCAATTGGTTAATTATTCTCAATTTAATTATATAATTCAAAATAATAATTTAAAAATTTATTTATTAATTTTTGTATTATGAATTATAATTTTATCATTATTTTTAATTTTATATTTAAATAGCTTATATTTAGAGTATAACATTGAAGATGTTAGGGAGATTAGTTAAATCTTTAAATATAATTAATTATTTTTATTATATACATAATTTATATTAAATAATTAAAATTAGTAAATATTTATAAAAAATATAATTTTATTTTTACAATGAAAATGTAAGGTTTTAATTTTAAACTATATAAATAGAAATATAAATGGAATTTAACCATTAAAATAAAAAGTTAGCAGCTTTTATTTGAACCTCATATTTCTTTAATTGGAATTAAATATTCATTTTTATCATTAACAGTGATATACCGCTTTTTGGTTTCAATTAAATTATTAATAGAATAAGGGTAAAGTTACCTAAGATTAGGTCGAAACTAATTGCAATTTATCGCTTCATATTCAAGGTAAATTGAATAAATCAATTATTTTTGAATGCAAATCAAATGTTATATTATATTAACTATAACCCTAGTTTGATCAATTTAGTATTCCTTGGTTTCATTCATGATATAATCCTAATAATAAAATTAAAATAAAAATTACAGAAGTAATAGTTCATATAAATAAATTTGAATAATTTATAATTAAAATTATTGGTAAAATTAAAGCAATTTCTACATCAAAAATTAAAAAAATAATTGTAATTAAAAAAAATTTTAAAGAAAAAGGTATTCGAGAAGAAGATATAGGATCAAATCCACATTCAAATGGTGAACTTTTTTCTCGATCTGCATATCTTTTTTTAGATAAAATAGTAGCAAGTATTATTACTACAATAGATAAAGCTATAATAATTGAAGCTATTAAAGTAATGGAAAAAATTATTTATATTATTGTTATTAATAAACCTTATGATTGGAAGTCATATATACTTTTATACTATATAAATAAATTATCCTCCTCATCAATAAATTGATACATAAAGGAATAATCAAACAATATCTACAAAATGTCAATATCATGCGGCTGCTTCAAATCCAAAATGATGGCTTTTTGAAAAATGATTATTTAAATGTCGAATTAAACAAACTAATAAAAATGTAGTTCCAATTAAAACATGAATTCCATGGAATCCTGTTGCTATATAAAATGTAGATCCATATACTGCATCAGCAATTGTAAATGGTGCTTCAATATATTCATAAGCTTGTAAAATAGAAAAATAAATTCCTAATAAAACTGTAAAAAATAATCCTTGAGTAGTTTGGGAAAAATTTCCTTCCATTAAACTATGGTGAGCTCAAGTTACAGTAATTCCTGATGCTAATAAAATAGTTGTATTTAATAAAGGAATTTGGAATGGATTAAAAGGTTCAATTCCTATAGGTGGTCATACAGCTCCTAATTCAATAGCTGGAGATAAACTTCTGTGAAAAAATGCTCAAAAAAATGATGAAAAAAATAAAACTTCAGAAATAATAAATAAAATTATTCCTCATCGTAATCCTGTAGTTACTATTAATGTATGAAGTCCTTGAAAAGTTCCTTCTCGAGAAACATCTCGTCATCATTGGTAAACAGTTAAAATAGTAATTGTTGTTCCTAAAAATAATAATGAATTATCATATTGATGGAATCATTTAACTAAACCTGATACTATTGTTATAACACCAATTGCACTTGTTAATGGTCATGGGCTATAATCTACTAAATGAAAGGGGTGATTTGAGTGTGTTGACATTAAATTTTAAATTACTTCTCTAGAATAAAGTGTTCTTAATACAGCAAATACATAAGATTGAATTATAGCAACAGCTGATTCTAAAACTAATAATAAAATTTGTGTAATTAATAAAATAACAACAATTGCATAAGATAATGATGGGCCTGTATTTCCTAATAATGTTAAAAGTAAATGTCCAGCAATTATATTAGCTGTTAATCGAACAGCTAAAGTTCCAGGTCGAATAACATTACTAATTGTTTCAATACATACTATAAAAGGTATTAAAACTGGTGGAGTACCTTGAGGTACTAAATGAGCAAATATATGTTGAGTATGATTTAATCATCCATAAATTATAAAAGCTAATCATAATGGTAAAGCTAAAGCTAATGTTAAAACTAAATGACTTGTACTTGTAAAAATATAAGGGAATAATCCTATAAAATTATTAAATAAAATTATTGAAAATAATGAAATAAAAATTAATGTTGTTCCTTTTTGATTAGGATTTCCTAATAAAGTTTTAAATTCTTTGTGAAGAGTTAATAAAATATTATTTCAGATAATATGATATCGAGATGGTATAAATCAATATATAGATGGAATTATTAATAATCCAATAAAAGTTCTTAATCAATTTAATGATATATTAAAAATACTAGAAGAAGGGTCGAAAACAGAAAATAAATTAGTTATCATTTTCAATTTATAGACTTTGTAATAATTTTACTTGAAGTTTTAGATTTTGGTATTGAAGGTAAATAAATAAAATAATTTATTATATTAAATAAAATAAAAATTATTGAAAATAATATAAATAAACTTAATCAACTAATAGGTGCTATTTGTGGGATTAAAAAATATTAATAATTTAATAATTTTAGTTTGACATACTAATGTTATATATTTAACTAATTTTTTTTTTTTTTTTTTTTTTTTTTTTTTTTTTTTTTTTTTTTTTTTTTTTTTATTTTTTTTTTTTTTTTTTTTTTCATTAAAAGTAATTGCTAGATTACTATAACATGGTTTAAGAGACCAGTACTTGCTTTCAGTCATTTAATGATTAATTTATATTAGAAATTCATTTAATAAAGAAATTTATTGGAATACTTTCAATTACAATAGGTATAAAACTATGATTTGCACCACAAATTTCTGAGCATTGTCCGAAAAATAATCCAGGTTGATTAATTAAAAAGTTTGTTTGATTTAATCGACCTGGTGTTCCATCAATTTTTACTCCTAATGATGGAATTGTTCATGAATGAATAACATCAGCTGATGTTACTAAAATTCGAATTTGAGAATTTATAGGTAAAACAATTCGATTATCTACATCTAATAATCGAAATCCATCTGGTTTTAATTCATTAGTTGGAATTATGTATGAGTCGAATTCAATATTTAAGAAGTCTGAATATTCATAACTTCAATATCATTGATGACCAATTGATTTTAAGGTAATTGAAGGTTCATTAATTTCATCTAATAAATATAATAATCGTAAAGATGGAAAAGCAATAAATAATAAAATAAAAGCTGGAAGAATTGTTCAAATAACTTCAATAGTTTGTCCATGAAGTAAATATCGATTTCTATAATTATTAAAAAATAATATAATTATTATATAACCTACTATTACAGTAATTATAATTAAAATTAATAATGCGTGATCGTGAAAAAATGTTAATTGTTCTATAAGTGGAGAAGCTCTATCTTGTAAACCTAAGTTTGCTCATGTTGACATTTTATTTTCTAATAAAAGTAAAATACTTTATATATGGAGCTTAAATCCATTGCACTAATCTGCCATATTAGAAATTAGATAGTAATGGTAATTCTGAATAACTATGTTCTGCTGGTGGAATATTTTGGTATCATTCAATTGAAGAATTTAATTGTATTGGGTAAATAATTTGTCGTTGTTTAATTATACTTTTTCAAATAATAATTATGAAAAAAATAATAGCAATTAATGAAATTGTTGAACCAATTGTTGATACAATATTTCATGCTGTATAAGCATCAGGATAATCGGAATATCGTCGTGGTATACCAGCTAATCCTAAAAAATGTTGAGGAAAGAATGTTAAATTTACTCCAATAAATATAATTAAAAATTGAGTTTTTAATCATTTATTATTTAATATTAATCCTGTAAATAATGGATATCAATGAACAAATCCTGCTATAATTGCAAATACTGCTCCTATTGATAAAACGTAATGGAAATGTGCAACAACATAATATGTATCATGTAAAATAATATCAATAGATGAATTAGCTAAAATAACACCTGTTAATCCTCCTACTGTAAATAAGAATACAAATCCTAATGCTCAAATAATTGCAGGTGAATATACTAATTGTGTTCCATGTAATGTAGCTAGTCAACTGAAAATTTTAATTCCAGTAGGAATAGCAATAATTATTGTAGCTGATGTAAAATAAGCTCGAGTATCAACGTCTATTCCTACTGTGAATATATGGTGTGCTCATACAATAAATCCTAATAAACCAATAGCTAATATAGCATAAATTATTCCTAATGATCCAAAGGTTTCCTTTTTTCCACATTCTTGACTAATAATATGTGAAATTATTCCAAATCCAGGAAGAATTAAAATATAAACTTCTGGGTGCCCAAAGAATCAAAATAAATGTTGATATAAAATTGGGTCTCCTCCTCCAGCTGGATCGAAAAATGAAGTATTTAAATTTCGATCTGTTAATAGTATAGTAATAGCTCCGGCTAATACTGGTAATGATAAAAGAAGTAAAAGAGCTGTAATAGCAACAGATCAAACAAATAAAGGTATTCGATCGTATGTAATTCCTGTTGATCGTATATTAATTACAGTTGTAATAAAATTTACTGCTCCTAAAATTGAGGATATACCAGATAAATGAAGAGAGAAAATTGCTAAATCAACTGATGCTCCTCCATGAGCAATATTACTTGATAATGGAGGATAAACTGTTCAACCAGTTCCAGCTCCATTTTCTACTATACTTCTTACTAATAGTAAAGTTAAAGAAGGAGGTAATAATCAAAAACTTATATTATTTATTCGAGGAAATGCTATATCAGGAGCTCCTAATATTAAAGGAACTAATCAATTTCCAAATCCACCAATTATAATAGGTATTACTATAAAGAAAATTATAACAAAAGCATGAGCTGTAACAATAACATTATAAATTTGATCATCTCCAATTAAAGCTCCTGGATGACCTAATTCAGCTCGAATTAGTACTCTTAAAGAAGTACCTACTATTCCAGCTCATGTTCCAAATACAAAATATAGAGTACCAATATCTTTATGATTAGTTGAAAATAATCATTGTTGCGATTAAATGGCTGAAGATTAGGCGATAGATTGTAAATCTATTTATAAGAAATTATTCTTTTTAATCAATTAAATTTTAAATTTTATATTAATAATTATTAAATATTAGATTTTATTAGGTTTTATAGTCAATAATGACATTAGAATGCAATTCTAAAGGAATAATATAAATAAATTATTAAGACTTAAAAGATTATTCTTATATTTATAGCTTTGAAGGCTATTAGTTTATTTAACTTAAAATCTTAAATTAAATAATAAATAAGTCTAATAATAAATAAACCAAAAGTTGAAATAAATGAAAATATTAAATAAATATTTATTGAAAAATTATTTCAATAAATATTAAAATTTCAGTTATTTTCATAGTGGTTTAGTATAAAAGCTGTATAACATAATCGTAAATAAAAAAATAATGTAATTAATGTTATAAGAATTATTACTATTAATATAAATAATTGATTATTAAAAGTTAAATATTGAATAGTTAATCATTTAGGAATAAATCCTATAAATGGTGGAAGGCCTCCTAATGATAAAAGATTCAAAAATAATGAAAATTTAAATGTTTTATTTGTTAAAAATAATGTAAATAATTGGTTAATATGATATAATTTAAATATATTAAATAAAAAAATTATATTAAATGATATAAAACTATAAAATATAAAATAAGTAATTCATAATGATTCATTTGAATATATACTTATTAATATTCATCCTAAATGATTAATAGATGAAAATGTTATTAATTTTCGTAATGATGTTTGATTTAATCCTCCTAATGAACCTACAATAACTGAGAGAATAATACATACAAATAATATAGGTTTAATAATTAAATATGAAATTAATATTAAAGGACCAATTTTTTGTCATGTTATTAAAATTAAAGCATTAATTCAATTTATTCCTTCTATTACATTAGGAAATCAAAAATGAAAAGGAGCTGTTCCTCTTTTTATTAATAATGATGATAAAATTATTATATTAATTGTATTACTTTCTTTATTATAATACATAAAATTATTTTTATATATAAAAAGAATAGTTGAAAATAATAAAATGGAAGAAGCTAATGCTTGAGTTAAAAAATATTTTAATGAAGATTCATTAGATATTAAGTTATTATCATTTATTAGGGGGATAAATGATAATAAATTAATTTCTAGTCCTATTCAAGCTCCTAATCAAGAATTAGCTGAAATAGTAATTATTGTTCTTATTATTAAAATAAAAAAAAATATAATTTTTGATGAATTATTAAAGATTAAAAAGAAAAGGATTAAAACCTTTATGAGTGGGGTATGAGCCCAGTAGCTTAATTAGCTTATCTTTTTATAAAAATAATTATTATTATTATTATTATATATATATATATATTTTGGTGTATGATGCACAAAAGTTTTTGATACTTTTGGGAATAGTTTAATTCTATTAAATATAATAATGAATGTAATTATAATTACATTATTTATCCTATCAAGATAATCCTTTTATCAGGCAATTCATT